ATTATATTTAAAATAACAAGCGATGCTTTTTTTTTGTTTAAAGATGACGCTTAATTTCTTTAGTCAATTTTTATGAGAAAAATGATGAGATTTTGACACTTAATCTCGCCCCCCTGTATTATTTATTGTCTATTTAATATAAATAATTTAACTTAATATAAGGTTGATTTTATAATCTTTAATAGTTATAAATAAGATTTATTAATTATTAAATGATTATTATATATTATATATCTATCTAGAATATTAATAACATAACCGATAAGGCAAAAAGAAATATTTATATTTAACATCTTATATTAAGTTAAATAATTATTAATATATAATACATATAGGATATAAACAATATAATTCGATTTATATTAATATAAATGCTTTATTATATATAACAAACTTTATTTAAACAATAATATATATAATTATTTACTTATATTAAATACATAATTATCTATATATTAAATATTTATATACAATAGTTATAATAAAATATTTATTTAAGTACTATATCTTATTATATATATATTAAGCATTTATATTATTTAATCTTTATAAGATTAAGAATAAAGATTAAATAAAAAAGAGTAATCTAATTAATAAAGAACCTTAGCTAAGGTTCTTGTCCATAATTCAATTTATTCTGTGTTAATAAAAAGAAGTTGTTGTTGGTACTTAGAGGTAGAGAACTACTTAATTTCCTAATCAAATTAGTTAAGGTTTTATTTGTAATTTCTTTGTTTATTTAATTATAGTTTGTTGTTATGGGAGGGGGAGCACATGTGTCTTAGTTGCTTAGTTAAAAAAGTTTTATTCTTGCTTAGAAATTTACTTTTCCATTGAGTTATATGTAAGTTTTGTTTAACTAGATGTTCTAAATGCAGTAATTTGATTTATTAATTAAGTTGTCTTAGAATTAGCAATTGGAGTAGTATTGGTTAATTTTGTGCCAGCAGCCGCGGTTATACGATTAATACAAGTAAATGATTTTGGTTTAAGCAGTTGTTTATATTTTAGAATGTTTTTATTAATTTATAAGGTGAAATTTAAAATTATTAATATTTTTCTTATTATGAATCTGTGAAACTTGAGAATTAAACTAGGATTAGATACCCTATTATTTTAAGCTTAAATAGAATTTACCAGGGTAGTATTAGTTAGGATCTTGAAACCCAAAGAATTTGGCGGTACCTTATTCCATTCAGAGGAACCTATCCCGTGATTGATAGTACACGATTTACTCTACTTAATCTATTGTTTGTATATCTCCGTTATCAGAAAATCTTTTTAGAGTTTTAATTTTCTTGATCCATAATTATGGATTATTTCAGGTCAAGGTGCAGCTTATGATTAAGAGGAGATGGGTTACAATAAATTTAGGTTTATTACGGATTACAGTATTAGATGTTGTATGAAGGTGGATTTGATAGTAATTTGATTTATTAATTTATTTGATGTTGGCTCTGAGGTGTGTACACATCGCCCGTCACTCTCATTTCTAATGATTATTAGGTTTTAAAGTGAGATAAGTCGTAACATAGTAGATGTACTGGAAAGTGTATCTAGTAAGTTTTCGTGATAGTTCTTGTTAGATAAGTGTTCCATTTACACTGGAAAAAATTCTGTGCAATTCAGAATGTCTCGAGTTTTTAATATTATGATTTAAGGGTTGTTTAATTATGTTTTAATAAAAGTAATTTTATTTGACTATGTCTTAGTATGGTTTACAGAATTGATTATTTTAGTTATAGTTTACTAGTAATGTGAATGGATTATATTTTTTATAAATTTATAAAAGTATGTTTGATTAATAGTACCTTTTGTATCAGGGTTTATTAAAATATTTGTATTTATTATACTTTTCTCGAATTGAATTGATTTACAACCAAATAATATTTAGTGTATTATATTTATTATGAATTTGGTTGTGGAAATGAGATGTTATTCGTTTTTCAAGATATCTAGTTTCTTAAGAAGAAATTTAATTTTTTAAAATTTTTGGGTGTACCTTAATTTAAAGGTAGTCTTAATTATTTAATTATTTTATAGGGGACAAGCTCTGTGGAATTATATTCTATAATATTATTAAAATTAATATAATAGTAGGCTTTAAATCAGCCATCATATGGATTACGTTTTAGTTCATTATTTTTAATTATGATTTTTTAGTCATTTTAGGTTTAAAATTAAGATTTTTAATTAAATTTTTAAATTATTGTGATAATGATAAAATTAGTATATTTTTTTGTAATTTGTTTATTATTTGAGAATTTATTCAAAGGAACTAGGCAAATTTAATTCTCGCCTGTTTAACAAAAACATGTCCTTTTGATAAGAATTTAAGGTCTGGCCTGCTCACTGAAAGAGTTTAAAGAGCCGCGGTATTTTGACCGTGCAAAGGTAGCATAATCATTAGTCTTTTAATTGAAGGCTGGAATGAATGGCTTGACGAGGAATTAACTGTCTCTGAATAAACTATTGAATTTAACTTTTAAGTCAAAAGGCTTAAATTTTTTTTAAGGACGAGAAGACCCTATAGAGCTTGATATTTAAATTTTATATAGTTTTTAGATTATTTTTCTATTTATTTTAATTATATTTTGTTGGGGTGACAGGAAGAATTAAATAACTCTTCATTTTTAGTTCATTAATTTATGTTTTTTTGATCCATAATTTATGATTAAAAGATAAAGTTACCTTAGGGATAACAGCGTAATTATTTTTGAGAGTTCATATCGACAAAGTAGATTGCGACCTCGATGTTGGATTAAGAAAAATTACGGGCGCAGTAGCTCGTAAATTAGGTCTGTTCGACCTTTAAATTCTTACATGATCTGAGTTCAGACCGGCGTGAGCCAGGTCGGTTTCTATCCTAAATAAAAATACTTGAATTAGTACGAAAGGACCATTTAGGTGAAATATTTTTTAATATAGGATTAATATTAATTGACTATTTTGACAGATTAATGTGTTGAATTTAGAATTCATTTATGTAGATTTATTCTACAAATAGTATTGATATTTTATGATTTATTTATATTTAGTTTAAATTTTATTTTGTTAGTTATTTGTGTTTTAATTAGAGTTGCTTTTTTAACCTTATTAGAACGAAGGGTTTTAGGTTATATTCAGATTCGTAGGGGTCCCAACAAGGTCGGGTTTATTGGTATACCTCAACCTTTTAGTGATGCAATCAAATTAGTCTGTAAGGAGCAACCTATTCCAATTTTATCTAATTATTTACTTTACTATTTTTCTCCTGTTTTAAGATTAATGATTGCTTTATTAGTTTGGTTAATTTTTCCTTATATAACACATATATGCTCCTTTTCTTACGGATTTTTATTTTTTTTGTGCTGTACTAGTTTAAGTGTTTATACTATTATAATTGCTGGTTGATCTTCTAATTCAAATTACTCATTATTAGGTTCAATACGTTCTGTTGCTCAAACTATTTCATATGAGGTAAGTTTGGCTTTGATTTTACTATCTTCTATTATATTGATTGGTAGATTTAATATTATGGGTTTTTTATATTATCAATTATATAGATGGTTCATTGTATTTTCTTTACCTTTGTTTTTATCTTGTTTTGCTTCTTGTTTAGCAGAAACTAATCGGACTCCTTTTGATTTTGCCGAAGGCGAGTCTGAGTTAGTTTCTGGGTTTAATATTGAGTATGGGGCTGGAGGTTTTACTTTAATTTTTTTGGCTGAGTATACAAGAATTATTTTTATGAGAATATTATTAACTTTAGTATTTTTGGGTGGTGATTTTTATTCTTTATTGTTTTTTATTAAACTTGCTTTGGTATCATTTATTTTTGTTTGAGTTCGTGGAACTTTACCTCGATTTCGTTATGATAAACTTATATATCTTGCTTGGAGGAGATTCCTTCCTTTGTCTTTAAATTTTTTAATTTTTTTCGTTGGGCTGAAGACCTTGCTGTTTAATATTATTTAGTGAAATTTTTTAAGAAATGATAAGTTAATAAAAGATTTAAACTTCTAGTTTTATGTTTTCAAAACATATGTTTTTCATAAACTAATTAACTAGTTATTTTTAATTAAGTAGTTTCACAAATTAGTAATGTGGGTATCAGAAAGAAAATATATAAAATAAATGATTGTGAGAATTTGGCCGGTAATAATATAGGGTTCTTCAACTGGTCGTTTACCAATTCATGTTAATAGAATTACAACTATTACTATTGTTCAGAATATGATTTGATTAACTGGGTAGAATTGAATTCCCCGAAATGGGGCTTTATTATAAAATGGTAAAATTATTAGGATTCTAATTGATATTAGTAAGGCAATTACACCACCTAATTTATTAGGGATTGATCGTAGGATTGCGTATGCAAATAGGAAATATCATTCTGGTTGAATATGAATAGGTGTAACAAGAGGGTTAGCTGGTACAAAATTGTCTGGGTCTCCTAAAAGATAAGGGTTTAATAAACATAGAATAATTAGTATAGATGTTATTATAATGAATGTAATTGAGTCCTTAAATGTAAAATAAGGATGGAATGGAATTTTTTCAATATTTCTATTAAGTCCTACTGGGTTATTTGATCCACTTTGATGTAGAAAAAATAAATGAATAATTGTTATAGCAGCAATAATAAATGGAAGTAGGAAGTGGAATGTAAAGAATCGGTTTAAAGTGGCGTTGTCAACAGCGAACCCTCCCCAAACTCATTGTACTAAATCAGTTCCTAGATACGGGATTGCGGATAAAAGATTAGTAATTACTGTGGCTCCTCAAAATGATATTTGCCCTCATGGTAGAACATAACCTATGAATGCTGTTGCTATAACTAAGAATAGGATAATTGTACCAATTATTCATGTTTGTATAAATGAGTAGGATCCATAATAAATTCCTCGTCCAATATGAAGGTAAATACAAATAAAAAATATAGATGCTCCATTTGCATGGATAGTTCGGATAATTCATCCATAATTTACATCTCGACAAATATGGATTACTCTATTAAATGCTATTTCAATGTTTGAGGTATAGTGTATGGCTAAAAAAAGTCCTGTTACAATTTGGATTATTAAACATAATCCTAATAATGAACCGAAGTTTCATCAAAGTGAAATATTAGTAGGTGTAGGGAGATCAATTAGGGAGTCATTAATAATTTTAAATAATGGGTGTTTTAATCGTATTGGTTTGTTCATTAATAGTTTATTTTACGAATAGGTCCTTGGTTGATATTAGTAATTTTAACTACTGCTAATAGTGCTAAGAACAGATAAACTATTATTATTATAGTAATTGAAAATGTTGGATTATTATAAAGTTTACTAAGAGATAGGGATATTTCTTGGTAATTAATTATAGGGTTAATTAAAGTTAATGTGTCTCTATTTTTTTCTAAATCGTTAAATAGGATTAATCTAATTCTTAAAATAAATAGTAAGATGGTTAACCAGATAATTAAAGATGTAATTATTTCATTAGAACTCAAATGAAATATTTCATTAGAGGCAATTCTTGTAATATAAATAAAAAGAACTAGTATCCCTCCAAGGAATGTTAGGAATAAGATATAGGATAATCAATATCTTTCTATTATTCTTCCTGCTATCAATCTAATAGAGAATGTTTGGAAAATAATTAAAATTATTATTGATATTGGATGATTTAATAATATGAAGTTAATGTTTAGCGTGTTAGATAATGCTATAATTATTATTTTTATAATTTCAGGGGTTAGTTTATTAAAAATATCGGTTTTGGAGACCGATGATAGGTTACCCCTATCCCTGATGTCTTAAAAGTGGGGCCACCTTAATTTTGGTTTACAAGACCAATGTTTTTGTTAAACTATTAAAACTAATGTTAGGATTTTCTATTTTCACTTGTTTAATGATTTATTTTGCTGGTTTATACATTTTTTCCTCTAGGCGTAAGCATTTATTAATGGTTCTTCTTAGATTAGAGTATATTGTTTTGTCTCTTTTTATGATGATTGTAATTTTAATTATTTCTTATGATTATGATTATTTCTTTCCTGTTGTGTTTCTTGTTTTTTCTGTTTGTGAGGGGGCTTTAGGGTTATCAATTTTAGTTTCTATAATTCGTTCCCATGGGAACGATTTTTTTAATTCATTTGGAATTTCTATATGTTAAAGTTTTTGTTTGGATTTTTATTTATGATCCCTTTATGTTTATCTAGAAGTTTATGGTGGTTAATTCATTCTTTTATATTTTTATATAGATTTGTTTTTATATTTATAATAGGTTCATATGCTGATTTAAATATAATTAGAATGTTTTTTGGTTTAGATTTCTATTCTTTTAGTTTAGTGTTATTAAGTTTTTGGGTTTGTTCTTTAATAATAACTGCTAGAGGAGTTCTTTATAATTCTTCTTATTATTCAAATTTTTTTGTTTTGATGATTTTGTTTTTGTTTATTATACTTTATTGTTCTTTTACTAGATTTAGTTTACTTTCTTTTTATATCTTTTTTGAGGCTAGATTAATCCCTACTTTATTGTTAATTTTAGGCTGAGGTTATCAACCAGAGCGTCTTCAAGCAGGTATTTATTTAATTTTTTATACTCTTTTAGCTAGATTACCTTTATTACTTGTTTTGTTTAAGGTTTATGATTTTATTGGTACTCTTTTTTTTCCTTTACTAGTTGATTTGGGTTCTTATTATTTTTTATTTTATGTATTTATTTTGTTGGCCTTTTTAGTTAAGATACCAATATTTTTAGTTCATCTTTGGCTGCCAAAGGCCCATGTAGAGGCCCCGATTTCTGGAAGAATGATTTTAGCTGGAGTGTTATTAAAGTTGGGTGGTTATGGAATTTTTCGTGTTATAAAGTTGATTACTTTTCTTGGGTTAAGGTTTAATTACTTTTGATTGTCTTTAAGATTGTCTGGAGGTGTAATTGTAAGTTTTATTTGTTTTCGGCAGGTCGATTTAAAGTCATTAATTGCATATTCTTCTGTTGCTCATATAAGTTTAGTTATTGGTGGTTTAATAACTATAAATTGATGGGGTTGTATAGGCTCTCTTGTTTTAATAGTTGGTCATGGTTTATGTTCTTCAGGTTTGTTTTGTTTATCAAATATTATTTATGAGCGTTTAGGTAGTCGAAGTTTATTAATTAATAGGGGTATAATTAATTTAATACCAAGAATATCTTTATGATGATTTTTACTAAGTTCCTCAAATATGGCTGCACCTCCTTCTTTAAATTTATTGGGTGAATTAAGATTATTAAATAGAATTATATCTTGATCTTCATTTAGATTTATTACTCTGGTTTTTTTGTCCTTTTTTAGAGCTGTATATACTTTATATATATATTCTTACTCACAGCATGGCTGTTATTATTCTGGTTTATATACTTGTTCATTAGGTAATATTCGAGAGTATCATCTTTTGTTTTTACATTGATTGCCTTTAAATATTTTGTTTTTGAAGGGAGAGTTTTTTTTTGCTTAAAGCTTAAGTATTTTAATATAAAATGCTGTTTTGTGGTAACAGTGATATGATTATTCATCTTAGGTCGTGTTTTATTTTCCTATTTATTCATTAAGTTTTATTTGTTTATCTTTCACCAGAACTTTAATTTTTGTTGTTGGTGTGTTTTATCTTTTGAATGACTTTAATGTTTTTATTGAATGGGAGTTGTTTAATTTAAGAGGTTCTATAGTTGTTATAACACTTATTTTGGATTGGATATCCTTGATTTTTCTTTCTTTTGTTATGTATATTTCTTCTTTAGTTATTTATTATAGTGGTGATTATATATCTGGTGAGAAAAATATTAATCGTTTTATTCTTATTGTTTTAATGTTTATTCTTTCTATAGGTTTTTTAATTATTAGACCAAATTTAATCAGAATTTTATTAGGATGGGATGGTTTAGGTTTAGTTTCTTATTGTTTAGTAATTTATTATCAAAATGTCAGGTCTTATGGGGCTGGTATGTTAACAGCCCTATCTAATCGGATTGGTGATGTGGCAATTTTAATTTCAATTGCTTGAATACTTAATTTTGGTAGATGAAATTATATTTATTATTATGACTATATTTCCGATTCTTTTGAGATAAGAGTAATTACTATTTTAATTTTATTGGCTGCTATAACAAAAAGAGCTCAGATTCCTTTTTCTTCTTGATTGCCTGCAGCTATGGCTGCACCTACTCCTGTTTCTGCTTTAGTTCATTCATCAACTCTTGTTACTGCTGGGGTTTATTTGTTAATCCGTTTTAGACCGATATTAGATTGTTTTAATTACGGTTGATTTTTATTATTAGTCGGTGGTTTGACAATATTTATAGCGGGTCTTGGAGCTAATTTTGAGTATGATTTAAAGAAAATTATTGCTCTTTCTACTTTAAGTCAATTGGGGCTTATAATAAGAATTCTTTCTATGGGTTATCCTAGGCTTGCTTTTTTTCATCTATTAACTCATGCTTTATTTAAGGCATTATTATTTATATGTGCGGGTTCAATAATTCATAATTTGAGGGATACTCAGGATATTCGTTTTATAGGTTTAATTGTGAACTTTATACCTTTAACTTCGGTATGTTTTAATGTTTCTAGATTATCTCTTTGTGGTATACCTTTTTTAGCTGGGTTTTATTCTAGGGATTTAATTCTTGAAATGGTTTGTTTAAGATGAGTTAATTGCTTAATTTTTTTAATATATTTTGTTTCTACTGGATTAACTGCTTCTTATTCATTTCGTTTGTTTTATTATTCTATGTCTGGTGATAATAATTATTATTCTAATTTCTGTTTTGATGACCAGGGTTATTACATTACTTTTGGTATAATTGGTTTATTAATTGCTGCTGTTTTTGGAGGAAGTCTTTTGTCTTGATTGATTTTCCCTGTTCCTTGTATAATTAGTTTACCTTTCGGTCTTAGGTTTTTAACTATTTTAGTGGTTTCTTTAGGGGCTTATTTAGGTTATTTAATTTCTGACTTAGGTTTTTCTTGTTCTTCATATTCATTATTTTCTTTACCTTTTGTTACTTTTTTTGGTCAAATGTGGTTTATACCTTTTTTATCTACTAGGTTTATTAATTATACTCCTCTAAAATTTGGTAAGGTTGCTTCCAATTCTTTTGATTACGGTTGAGGTGAATTGGTTGGTGGTCAAGGTTTATATAGATTATTTATTTTTATAATAAATTATGTTCAGAGTTTATATGATTCTAATTTTAGGATTTATCTTTTGACCTTTATTGCTTGGATGTTAATTTTAGTTTTAATGTATACTTTTATTTACCTAAATAGCTTATTTTAGAGCGTGACATTGAAGATGTTGAGGAAGTTGTTTAATTTTTAGGTATTTATAAATATAATAATATTATTTTTACAGTGAAAATGTAATGTTTGGTTTAAACTATATAAATCAAAGAAATGTTAACGGAGTTTAACCGCTAATATAAAAGTTAGCAGCTTTCATATTGTCTTTACATTTCCTTAATTGGAACTTTGGTTCAATTTTATTATTAACAGTAATATGCCTCTATTTGGCTTCAATTAAAGAATGAGGGTATAATTACCAAAATTTCAGGTCGAAGCTGATTGCAATATTTCGCTTCACATTCTTTAAGGTTAATTGATTAATCAATACTTTCTGGTTGCAACCCAAATGTTATATTTAACTATAACCCTATTCTGCTCATTGTAAAGCTCCTTGTTTCCATTCATGGATTAATCCTGTAATTAAGATCAAGATGAAGAATGCTGTTGATGATAATCAGATTGTTAAGTTGGATCTTTTTAGAATGATTACAATTGGAAGGATTAAGGCAATTTCTACATCAAAGATTAAGAAGATAACTGCAATAAGAAAGAACCGTAACGAGAATGGTATACGTGCTGATCTTTTAGGATCGAATCCACACTCAAATGGTGAATTCCTTTCTCGATCATTGATTATCTTTTTGGATACTATTGTTGCAATAATTATTACAAGTATTGGGATAATGAATCTAATTATTAGTCTTAATGATGCATTTATCATTGTTTTTCTTGAATTAATTATCAATCTTGTTGATTGGAAGTCAACTGTACTAATATACTAGAAAGACTATCTACCTCATCAGTAGATTGAAATGTAAAGGAATAGTCATACTACATCAACAAAATGTCAGTATCAAGCTGCTGCTTCAAATCCGAAGTGGTGATTAGGTGAAAATTGTCTTATGGTTTGTCGGATTAAACAAGTTAATAGGAAAATTGTTCCAATGATTACGTGAAGTCCATGGAATCCTGTTGCTATAAAGAATGTTGATCCATAAATCGCGTCTGCGATTGTAAAAGGGGCTTCTCAGTATTCATATGCTTGAAGTGTAGTGAAATAGATTCCTAGGATTACTGTAAAGAATAACCCTTGTGTGGCTTGGGAATGATTTGATTCTATAATTCTATGATGTGCTCATGTAACTGTTACTCCTGAGGCTAGTAGAATAGCTGTATTTAGTAATGGGATTTGTATTGGGTTGAATGGGTGAATTCCTATTGGAGGTCATAATATCCCTATTTCAATTGTTGGTGCTAGTCTTCTTCTGAAAAATGCCCAGAAGAATGATATAAAGAATAAAATTTCTGATACAATGAAAAGGATCATTCCTCATCGTAGTCCTACTGATACAAATTCTGTATGAAGACCTTGATAAGTTCCTTCTCGGATAACATCTCGTCATCATTGAATTATTGTTAGGATTGTAATTCCTACTCCAATTATGAGTAAATTTATATTAAATAGATGAAATCACTTTGCTAATCCTGATGTTAGGATTATGGCTCCAAGTGCTCCTGTTAATGGTCATGGTCTATAATCCACTATGTGGAAAGGATGATTAGAATGTGTTGTTAACATAGGTTTAGTAAACTTCTCTTGAGTAAAGAGTTCTTAAAATGGAAAATACATATGCTTGGATTAAGGCTACTGCTGATTCAAGAGTAAGAAGTAGAATTTGTCCTAAGATTAGTATCGATATTAATCTTAATGTTAGAGAATTCCCGGTATTTCCTATAAGGGTTATTAGAAGATGTCCAGCAATTATATTTGCTGCTAATCGAACTGCTAGAGTTCCCGGTCGAATTATATTTCTAATTGTTTCAATTAAAACTATAAATGATATAAGTGCTGGTGGCGTCCCTTGAGGAACTAGATGAGTAAATATATGATTTGTATGATTAATTCATCCAAATAGTATGAATCTTATTCATAAAGGTAGAGCGATTGAGAATGTTAATGCTATGTGTCTTGTTCTAGTAAAGATGTAGGGGAATAGACCTATAAAGTTATTAAATATTATTATAATAAAGATTGAAATAAAGATTAGAGTTGTTCCATTAAATGAATTTGACCCGATCAGGGTTTTAAATTCATTATGTAGTGTTAAGCTAAGTTTATTCCATATAATGTTAATTCGTGAGGGAGTAAGTCAAAATAGTGTTGGGATTATTATTAATCCAATAATTGTTCTTGATCAGTTTATTGAGATATTGAAAATGTTAGTTGATGGGTCAAATGTTGAAAATAGGTTGGTTATCATTTTCAGGTCGATTTATGTCTTGTTAATATTAATATTTCCTTTGAGTTGTTGATTTTATTTTTAAATGAGAAGAATGTTAATTGGTTAAAAATAATTATAACTATTGAAAAGACAATGAATAATGTAAATCATATGATTGGTGATATTTGAGGGATTAAGTGAATACACACTTTCATCAGAAGTAGGTGTTATTTACTATATTTTGGTTTAAGAGACCAGAACTTACTTTCAGTCATCTGATGTTGTTTCAAGGTATACTAATATAGTAATTTCAATTTGACATTTTAATGTTATTTTTTAACTAATACCTTAGATTATTTTAGATAGTCATTTAATAAATAAGTTGACTGAAGTTCTTTCAAGAACGATAGGTATGAATCTATGATTTGCTCCACAGATTTCAGAGCATTGTCCAAAGAATAATCCAGGTCGGTTAATTGTGAATGTTCCTTGATTAAGTCGTCCGGGGGTTGCATCAATTTTAATTCCTAGAGCTGGTACTGTTCAAGAGTGCAGAACATCTGATGCTCTTGTTAATACTCGTACTTCGGAATTAAGGGGTAAAATAGTTCGATTATCTACATCAAGAAGACGAAATCTATCATTTTCTAATTCATTTTCAGGGGTTATGTAAGTGTCAAATTCAACGTCGATAAAGTCGGAGTATTCATATCTTCAGTACCATTGACGTCCAATAGTTTTAATTGTAATTATTGTATCTGCTGAGTCGTCTAATATATATAGTAGACGTAGTGAAGGTATCGCAATGAAGATTAAWGTTACTGCTGGTAAGGTGGTTCAAACTGTTTCGATTAAGTGACCATGAAGTATACCTCGGTTAGTTAATGAAATTATTAGAGTGTAACTTAAAGAGTATCCTACAATAATTGTAATTAGAATTAGGATGGTTATAGTATGATCATGGAAGAAGGATAATTGCTCTATTAAGGGGGAGGCACCATCTTGAAGGGATAAATTTGATCATGTAGCCATTTCTAATAAAAGTTGAGGCCTTTATTTATAGAGCTTAAATCTATCGCACTATTCTGCCATATTAGAATCTAGAAATTAAAGGTAGTTCTGAGTATCTATGTTCTGCAGGTGGATGGTTTTGAAGTCATTCATTAGATCTTGATATATTGTATCTGAATATGGTTTTTCGATTTATTACTATTCTTTCTCATATGATAATGATGAATATAATGATTCCTACAATTGAAATGGTTGAACCAACTCTTGAAATTACATTTCAGGATGTATATGCGTCGGGGTAGTCTGAGTATCGTCGAGGTATACCAGCTAGTCCAAGAAAGTGTTGAGGGAAGAATGTTAAATTTACTCCGATAAATATAATTACGAATTGAATTTTTAATCAAGAATCGTTTATTGTTAATCCGGTGAATAGGGGATATCATAAGATTACACCTCCTATGATTGCAAATACTGCTCCTATAGAAAGTACATAATGGAAATGAGCTACTACATAGTATGTATCATGTAAAATGATATCTAATGATGAGTTAGCTAGAATAAGTCCTGTTAGTCCTCCAATTGTAAATAGGAAGATAAATCCAAGGGCTCATAATAAGGCTGGTGTAAACTTGAATTTTGTACCATATAATGTTGCTAGTCAACTGAATACCTTAATTCCTGTAGGAACAGCAATAATTATTGTTGCTGATGTAAAGTAGGCTCGTGTATCTACATCTATTCCCACTGTAAATATATGGTGTGCTCAAACAAGGAATCCTATTAATCCAATTGATAGTATTGCGTAGATTATTCCTAAAGTACCAAATGATTCAATTTTTCCTCTTTCTTGGCAGACAATATGAGAAACAATACCAAATCCTGGTAGAATTAAGATGTAGACTTCTGGGTGTCCGAAGAACCAAAATAGATGTTGGTATAGAATTGGGTCTCCCCCTCCAGCAGGGTCAAAGAATGAAGTATTAAGATTTCGGTCTGTTAATAGTATGGTGATGGCTCCAGCCAAAACTGGTAGAGATAGCAGAAGAAGAAGGGCTGTAATTGCTACGGATCAGACAAATAGGGGTGTTTGATCTAGAGTTATTCTCTCTGATCGTATATTGATTGCTGTAGTAATAAAATTAACTGCTCCAAGAATGGATGATACACCAGCCAGATGAAGGGAGAAAATAGCTAAGTCTACAGATGCTCCACCATGAGCAATAGCCCCGGCTAGCGGGGGGTACACTGTTCATCCAGTCCCCGCTCCTCCATCAACAATTGATGAGGTCATTAAAAGGGTTAATGAAGGTGGTAAAAGTCAGAAACTTATGTTATTTATTCGTGGAAATGCTATATCTGGTGCTCCAATTATTAAAGGTACAAGTCAATTACCAAATCCTCCAATCATAATGGGTATTACTATGAAAAAGATTATAACAAATGCATGGGCAGTTACAATTACATTGTAAATTTGATCGTCTCCGATTAAGGATCCTGGTTGTCCAAGCTCTGATCGAATTAATATTCTTATTGCTGTTCCAACTATTCCTGCTCAAGCTCCAAGTATAAAGTACAGGGTTCCAATGTCCTTATGGTTTGTTGAGAATAATCATTTTTGCGGTAAGATGACTGAATAATTAGGTGATAGACTGTAAATCTATAAATGAGGTTAATATCTCTCTTACCAGATATTTTTGAGCAAGTTAAAAGTTTGGCTTTATATTCAATGATGATCCTAGACTGCAATTCTGGTGGTGTAAGTTAAACTACTAAGGCCTAAAAGATTAATCTTTTAATTATAACTTTGAAGGCTATTAGTTTAGGTTAACTTAAGTCCTTCAATCTTTAAATCACTAAAATTAAAGTTGATGATAAGATTAACCCTAATGTTGAACCTACTACTATTATTGGCAATATTATTCTTTTTGTTGAGTTGTTTTTTGTGGAAGTGAATCATGAATTTTCGTTAAATGAGAGGATAATTGCCGAGAATCTGATTCGTATGTAGTAGTAGAGGGTAATAGTTGTTAATGCAACTATAATGGATATTAGGATTGTTATATTGTTTTCAACTATTGATTGGATAATCATTCATTTTGGGAGAAATCCAAGAAATGGGGGTAGTCCACCAAGAGACAATAATGACAGGATTATTATGAATTTGACTTCCTTACTCAGGTTTCTTGACCAGAAAAGCTGATTTATGTGGAATGTTTTGAATTGATTGAATAGCCAAACTAGGATTGTTCTTAGTAAGGAATACACTAAAAAGTAGATTTCTCATGCATTTTCACTTATTCCCATTGCTCTAATTATTCAACCTAGATGACTGATTGATGAGTAAGCTATTAATTGTCGAAGTGATGTTTGATTTAGTCCTCCTATTGCCCCAATAAAGATTCTGGAGATTACGATTGTGATTGTTATTAGGTTTATTTGTCAGCAGTAGGAAAGAACCATAATTGGGGCAATTTTTTGTCATGTCATTAAAATCAAGCAGTTATTCCATCTTGATACACCTATTACTTCTGGAAACCAGAAGTGGAATGGTGCTGCTCCAATTTTCAGTAATAATCTGGATATGATTATTATTGATGGAACTGATTCTATTTCTCATCTTGTTGGGCATTTTATTTGAATTAGCATAATCGAGAATAATAATATTGTCGATGCTATTGCTTGTACAATAAAATACTTAATTGATGATTCGTTTATTATCAAGTTTTTTCCCCCTGTTAACATAGGGATAAATGACAATAAATTGATCTCAAGTCCTATCCAAACCCCGAATCAAGAGTTTGAATTAATGGACAGGATCGTTCCTACCAACAATGTTGATAGGAACAGAAGTTTTGTGGAGTTGTTGGCCATTAAAAAGGAGAAGATTAGACTTCTATAGATGGGGTATGAACCCATTAGCTTATTTAGCTTACCTTTTTACATTAAGGTGTATGATGCACACTAGTTTTTGATACTAAAAGTGATAGTTTGATTCTATCTAATGTAGTACAAAGGTTTGTTATTAATGAAGGTAAATCTTTACTTGATCTATCCTATCAAGATAGTCCTTTAATCAGGCACTTCATT